ATAATAAATATAAATATTCTATATTATAATTAGAATATAATACAAAAAAATGAAAAAATTTTAATTAGATTATTTTACTCAACTCACGAGTTGCTCAATAAATCTGTTGATTTGGAATCACAGGGTGGGTAGATGTCACAGATGATGAATTTATTTCTTACCTATGTAACTATATATATTTGTTCGTCTGTAATAATTGATTGATGAATCAAAAAATTTCAATTGTATCTTTCAAGTGGTATTTTTTCTTATCTTCCAATTTTATTTTTCTCTCAAAAATGGAAACTTAGGGAAGTGCTTTAGAAACATAAACATATGTATAAAAATAACATATTTCATTTAGCTTCTTTATGTCCACTATAACTAGTTATTTCGGTTTTCTACTAGTGGTTTTAACTATAACCTCAGCTCTATTTATCGGTCTGAGTAAGATACGACTTATTTGATTTGAAATTTTGAAATGAATTGGAATTTTTGTGATATTCCAGATATTCTATAGTTCCTTACTGTCTCAATTTCAAATTCTTGGGCATTGAGATTCATGGTCAATACAGATTCATATTTAAGGATAAATATTACCTCCCCCTTTCCTTTTTAAAAAAATAAAAATGATTGAAGTTTTTCTATTTGGAATCGTCTTAGGTCTAATTCCTATTACTTTGGCTGGATTATTTGTAACTGCATATTTACAATACCGACGTGGTGATCAGTTGGACCTTTGATTAATTAACATCTCTTTTCTTTCTTGACCTCCTTTTTATTTGTTTTAATCCTAATATAATCCGCAGGGTGTCAAATGCAGACTTTAGACTGCTGTTCCATTATTTCAGTGTAATTCTCAATCTAACAAGAATGGAATCACGCTCTGTAGGATTTGAACCTACGACATCGGGTTTTGGAGACCCGCGTTCTACCGAACTGAACTAAGAGCGCTTTATTATCATAAAAAATTTTATGTGACCCCAATACATCTTGCATGCATATACTATATCAATATATATCAATATATTGATATATATTGATATTGAGTATGTACAATTTGAATCGGTCTCAATTGATCCCTTGTTACTTCTCATACAATAAGTAATAGTTAGGGATAGGGATGACAGGATTTGAACCCGTGACATTTTGTACCCAAAACAAACGCGCTACCAAGCTGCGCTACATCCCTTTCCATTGGTTTCCAGTGTCATTGTAAAGAATCTTTGTCTTGTTTTCCACATTTTTTCTCCGTTGATATATATATCAATTATCCTGCCATTTTTATCTTTCTTTTTAGTTTCATATCCTATAATATAGAATATGCAAAATCAAAATCTTCTATATCTCTGGAAAAATGAAATAATAATATTTAATTAATAAAATAAGAATATTTAAAATAAAAATAGAAAAATAGAATATATTATAAAAATAGAATATATTATATAGAGTAATATATAGAGTATAATATTAATATAAAGAATAATATAAAGAAAAAAAAAGAAAAAAAGAATATATATTAACTAGAACCTAAATATCAAAAATATTTATGACTAATATTGAAAATAGAAAATAGAATAATTCAAAATATTTTTTCTATTAATATAATAAAATTCATAATATAATAATATAGTTAACTATTATTATATTAATAATAATAATAAAAATATAGAATAATATTAATTAATATAATTAAATAAAAAAAAAAGAATCTAAAAAAAAGAATATTCTATTATAGAATTATATCTATATATAATTCTATTATATCTATATATAATTCTATAATTACTATTTATTTATATATTCTATTTATATATAGAATATATAATAATAGTAATAGAATTAAGAATAAGAATTTTCTTATAATAAGAAAAATTTGAATAATAAAAGACTTATTATGAGATAAAAAAATAGGAAATTCTCCTAAGTAAAATGATTTTTAGGGAATGCTCGGGCAGAAATAGACCTCTTTTTTTAGTTAAAAAAAATATCTAATGAATCGTTGTACATTTCAATTTGAATTAGTACTTCTGCCGACAAATACAAGTGGTTATTAACTAAATAACGATCTGATCATATTCCTATATGTAATTATGTATTATAAATTACAATAAAGAATAAAAAGAAGGAGGATTTAAAATGCGAGATCTAAAAACATATCTTTCCGTGGCACCAGTGGTAAGTACTCTATGGTTTGCGGCTTTAGCGGGTCTCTTGATAGAGATCAATCGTTTATTCCCGGACGCATTGATATTCCCCTTTTTTTCATTCTAGTTATTGGCATGGTAAGGGGTGAAGAAGATTAGAGATCCAATCAAATATCTGTGATTAATCTCCTCTTTTTTTATTTCTTTTTTTTTTAGTTTTAGAATTAGAATAAGTTAGAAAAGAGAAAGAATAAAGGTGGATTCGGATTCAGTGAAACTCGGAATATGGCCCAGGCTTCAATGGAATTGAATTAAAAATTCAATTCCATTTCTATTAATAATAGAGTGCGACCAGAAATGGAAATGGAATGCTAAGGCGGGGACAACAATATCATACAAGATACTTAAATGAAAACTGAAATACTGTACTGCGCTTCGATTCGAAATAGAGTTCGAAATCTTTGTATTACTTAATTATTACTGTACTATATTAAAATTATTACTGTACTATATTAAAATTAAATTAATTGGAATTATTACTGTACTATATTAAATTAATTGGAACGAAATCTTTCATAATTTGATTTCGAATTATCAACTTCTACTTTTTTTTCCTTTCTTCTTCGCTTCGAATCCGAAAATAGAAGAGTTAAGTGAATCAAAAACCCAAAGGAGGTTCATGGCCAAGGGTAAAGATATCCGAGTAAATGTTATTTTGGAATGTACCGGTTGTGATAAAAAGAATGTTAATAAAGAATCAACGGGTATTTCCAGATATATTACTCAAAAGAATCGACACAATACGCCTAGTCGATTGGAATTGAGAAAATTCTGTCCCTGTTGTTGCAAACATATGATTCACGCAGAGATAAAGAAATAGAGAAAATGGATCGCTTGTGTCTTACTCTTCCAAGGAACATGAAAAATGATCTATTTTTCATATATATTATATAAAAGAAATTATATACATATAACATTATATAACATATATTTCATTATATAACAACATATATTAAATCTATATATATAAGAAAGTAAGAATAAGAAATAAAACAAATCCTTTTTTTAAGAAATGTGATTTTTGGGATAGGAATAAACAAACCATGGATAAATCTAAGCGACTCTTTCTTAAATCCAAGCGATCTTTTCGTAGGCGTTTGCCCCCGATCCAATCGGGGGATCGAATTGATTATAAAAACATGAGTTTAATTAGTCGATTTATTAGTGAACAGGGAAAAATATTATCTAGACGTGTGAATAGATTGACCTTAAAACAACAACGATTAATTACGATTGCTATAAAACAAGCTCGTATTTTATCTTCGTTACCTTTTCTTAATAATGAAAAACAATTTGAAAAAAGCGAGTCGACTGCTAGAACTACTACTACTGTTCTTAAAACAAAAAAAAAATAGAGTTACTCTTCAATTGAATTCTAATTTGAATCGAAACTCAAATCAAATGTGGATTGATGTTTTGTTCGAAAACTACGACAATAAAATTTGGGTTGTTGTGTTGTAAGAAAAAAGAGAATAGGTGAAGAAGGATAAATCTTTTTTTATTGAGCGTGGTTGTTCATTTTGATGACTTTATCATATTAATTCTATTTTATCATACAAATCTCTATTCTACTACCTTCCCGGAGTTCGGGCTCCGGGGAATTTTGGTTTTTATGATCTCGTTGGCAATCATAAAAAGACAATTCCCTTTTAATATAGCCATTTGTGCAACTATTTTACGATTAAGAAGCAATTGCCTCTTGTACAGATTATGCATTAAATTGCTATAAATATAGTATATTTTTTTATTCTCGCCAATTACTCCATTTATTCGACTGATCCACAAACCACGAAAATCCCTTTTTTTCCTATCTCTATCCCGATGAGCCGAAACCAAAGCTTTTATTTTCTGTTGAGTAATAGTTCGAGTAAGTCTTGAATGAGCCCCGCGAAAGCTTGATGTAAATAAACGAATTTTTGTCCTTCGTTTCCGAGCTATATATCCTCGTTTAATTCTGGTCATTGAATAAATGAGACTTTGGTGAATAACTATTTGAATTTTTTTCTTTCAGTTATTCTTTTCCCCTTCGTAGTCTATTAATAACAAAAATGGATTCTTCCAATGTATAAAATCTAAATTCCAATGGCTTTTGCTACTATAACCTTCCCAACCACGATTTTTTTATTTTTTTATAAGCATTTAACCTCGAAATAAGAAATTGTATTGATACTAGGTATCAAAAAACATAGTAAATTAAATAGAAATAGATAAAAAAATGGTGGGTTCCATCGTTTCTATGATTACTTTTTAAACGGCGAGGTCCTCTCTATACACCGGAGCCCCTTCCTTCATTTAATCAATGTTATTGTTAACTTGTACAGTTCACACTCTTTAGCTCTACCCATGAAATATCTAGTAATAGGTCTTTCACAACGAAATCTGGCTATACAGTAACGGTATTTAAGTATGAAGATTAGCTGGGTAGCTGACCCTCTTAGTCCGTTCTTGTAAAATTAAGGGCAAAATTTTTGTTTAATTGAAATAGGATTTTCCCCACTTAATGGATAACCATTTGCTACCAATGGGGAAGTCTTTCTCATCTTAAATTGCAAATTGAGGTGATTGGGTTTGCACCAATCGAAACCATAAATTTAATACACAAATTTAATACACAATAGAAATATATTATTAATATAATAGATTTTATAATAGGTTTTTTTTAAGTTAAGATAGTGTGAATGGAGTTCTTCCATTCACACTATCTTAACCGATCATCGATACTGCAAAAATTTGTTTCCTTACTTTCTTTTGTCTTAGTCTATGATATGAACGAGTCGCACATACACCCTAGTACACGTTCCTCGGCGCTGAGGGCATCCCCGAAGAGCGGGGGATTTCGTGACATTTCGGATTGGCTGTCTTGTGTTTCTAATAAGTTGTTTCATAGTTGGCATGGTGAGTCGTATACATCGTATACATAATGAACCGGTTTAGATCAATCCTAACCCGATGTACTTCTATTATATTAATAAATAGATTAATTAATAGAAATATTCTAACTATTCTATTAAATCTGGTAAGAAGATTAAGATAAGAAGATAAAATTAAGAAGATAAATTTGAATCTCAAATTGTTTATTTTCGAGGAATCCTTGCTGATAATTTTTTATTCAACCGCTACAAGATCAACAATTCCGTGGGCTTGGGCTTCTGCTGCTGACATAAAAACATCCCTTTCCATGTCTTCGGATACAAGCCATAAAGGTTTACCTGTTCTTTGTACATAAACCCTTGTGATAGTTTCGCGCAATTTCAGTAGTTCTTCCGCTTCCAGGATAAATTCTCCCGTTTGTGCCTCATAAAAAGAACTAGCGGGTTGATGGATCATTACCCTGATGATAGAACATAATAAACCCTTATCTCACACGATAAGGTGAGAGAGATAAATAAAAATAATAAAAAAAACAAACAAAGATAGAATTGAACAACCGTACAGGCATCTTTTGCGTATTGCATACGGCTCTACTATGGAATTGATTTTTACCTTCCATCAAAGAAATAGAAAATATACTGGGTCTATCAGACGCAGATCAGTAAATGATCCAATAACCACCCTTCCTTTTTCTTTGGGAGTATTTTTAAAATACTATGATGGTTCCGTTGCTTTATTATTTCGTCTCGTCTCTTATTCAGCAATCCAAAAGTTTCTTTTTTTTTTTCAAAATAGTTTAAAAAAAATATTGTTTTTTTTTCATATTCTTTCATAACATAAATATTGTTAAAAGCTTTCCGGTGTGAAAACTTAAAACTAAAAAGTTTGTGACACTGAAATAGGCTCCTGATAGATCAGATAAAATCGTAAATACCCCCTCTTTCATACTACTCTTTCGATACATAATCGAATGGTTTTGAAAACAAAAATTTGCATATCGAACTCAAAGTGCCATGCTATTATTACTAAATATTCATATGGTGAAGGCATAGTCTTCTTTTTTTCTCAAATAAAAGAATCATTGGCGCCAAGCGTGAGGGAATGCTAGACGTTTGGTAATTTCTCCTCCTGCCAAAATAAAAGATCCCATTGAAGCGGCTAATCCCATGCATACTGTCTGTACATCTGGTTGTACAAATTGCATAGTATCATAAATAGCTATTCCGGGTATTACCCATCCGCCCGGAGAATTTATAAACAGATATAAATCTTTGTTATCGTCCTCCATACTGAGATATACCATAAGGCCAATAAGTTGATTCGATATTTCACTATCAACCTCTTGGCCTAAAAAAAGTAGTCTTTCTCGATAAAGTCGATTGATTAGGATCAAATTTTATCCCTTAAGAGCCGTACATGCATCTTTTGATGCATACGGTTCTCCAAAAATCGCAAACAAAAAGGAATCAATGTGTCGATTTCAACCCTCTTTCCTTTTTCATAATGGACTTTTTCAAACTTCTAACGAAAGGAAAGGTCTTTTTCTTACATTTTTCAAGAAAGACTGCTTTTTGACCCCTTTATTATCTATATTCTATATTAATCTATATTCTATTAGAATATAAGAAATATAACAAAAAAAAATAATAAAAAAATAATGTACTAAACTTATTGAACTAACTTCTCATTGATGTATTGTTTTCATCGAGATCGAACCTAAATCGCAATGTAATTTTCTTGTTTCTGAATGGGCTTCTTCAATTCTTTTAGGTTTCTTTTCTACTCTGAGTAAAGATCTGCCCGATTTTTATTTGCACATATAGGACAAATACTGCAATACCATCTCTTTTTGCTACGACTTCCTTTTTTCTTAATTTCTTATTTCATGTTTTCTGTCAAATATATGACATGATAGAAGTAGTAATCGTAGATATATTACCAATTGGTTTTTTTATAAACAGAGCCTGGGTGCTTCATTTTATTGGTCCAACCAAGCCAACCATAAATTATTCTAAATTTAGAATAGTAATCTGTATACCCCCCAAAAAAGATCAAAAAATAGATCTAATTGCACTTCATTACACTTCACGCTCCAAAGTTTTGATGATTCAATCAATTTTTTTTGGGGTGAAAGAGAGGATATCTCAATCGGGGGAGAGAACGGGGAAATCCCATATGACCCAATATATCTGACAAGTCGCACTATATATCAACCCAAGATGCATCTTCCTCTCCAGGACTTCGAAAGGGTACTTTTGGAACACCAATGGGCATTAAATGGAGAAAAAAAGAAGTCGTATATCTCACTTTGGTATGGAAACGTAAAAATGGGTTTATTGTGTTAAAAATGATTTGTTTTTATCATATTGTATTTATAAATCATAAATAAAAAAGGAAGACCAAATGAATAATGTAAAGTTCTTACGAATAGGTCCTTGGGGTGATAAATGAATATGTCTGCATTCACTGATATAAACACTCATATAAAATAGGGTCAACCCCCTACCACCATTGCGTATTGTTACTTATCGGGTATAGAATAGATCTGCTTCTTTTTGTTCCTACGAATAGAATTGTTCCATTATTACTAAAAAACTAGAACAAATATTAATCCTTTATCCGAGATAATCTACTGAAAGGGGAGGGTCCATAGTATAGTTTTTTCCAGTGCAATAAAGTTACATAGTGTCTATTTTTTGTTGATATAAGGGGTACTTTCATGGGTTTGCCTTGGTATCGTGTTCATACTGTTGTATTAAATGATCCCGGCCGTTTGCTTTCTGTCCATATAATGCATACAGCTCTGGTTGCTGGTTGGGCCGGTTCGATGGCTCTATATGAATTAGCAGTTTTTGATCCCTCTGACCCTGTTCTTGACCCAATGTGGAGACAGGGTATGTTCGTTATACCCTTCATGACTCGTTTAGGAATAACCAATTCGTGGGGCGGTTGGAATATCACAGGGGGGACTATAACGAATCCGGGTATTTGGAGTTACGAAGGTGTGGCTGGGGCACATATTGTGTTTTCGGGCTTGTGCTTTTTGGCGGCTATCTGGCATTGGGTTTATTGGGATCTAGAAATCTTTTGTGATGAACGTACCGGAAAACCTTCTTTGGATTTGCCCAAAATCTTTGGAATTCATTTATTTCTTGCAGGGGTGGCTTGTTTTGGTTTTGGCGCATTTCATGTAACAGGATTGTATGGTCCTGGAATATGGGTGTCCGATCCTTATGGACTAACCGGAAGGGTACAATCCGTAAACCCCGCATGGGGTGTGGAAGGTTTTGATCCTTTTGTTCCGGGTGGAATAGCGTCGCATCATATTGCGGCAGGAACATTGGGCATATTAGCGGGCCTTTTCCATCTTAGTGTGCGTCCACCCCAACGTCTATACAAAGGATTGCGTATGGGAAATATTGAAACCGTCCTTTCCAGTAGTATCGCTGCTGTCTTTTTTGCAGCTTTTGTTGTTGCTGGAACTATGTGGTATGGTTCAGCAACTACTCCGATTGAATTATTTGGTCCCACTCGTTATCAATGGGATCAGGGATACTTCCAGCAAGAAATATATCGAAGAGTTGGTGCTGGGCTAGCCGAAAATCAAAGTTTATCAGAAGCTTGGTCTAAAATTCCTGAAAAATTAGCTTTTTATGATTACATCGGCAATAATCCGGCAAAGGGGGGGTTGTTTAGAGCAGGCTCAATGGACAATGGAGATGGAATAGCTGTCGGTTGGTTAGGACATCCTATCTTTAGAGATAAAGAGGGACGTGAACTTTTTGTACGTCGTATGCCGACTTTTTTTGAAACATTTCCGGTTGTTTTAGTAGACGGAGACGGAATTGTTAGAGCCGATGTTCCTTTTCGAAGGGCAGAATCGAAGTATAGTGTCGAACAAGTAGGTGTAACTGTTGAGTTCTATGGTGGCGAACTCAATGGAGTCAGTTATAGTGATCCCGCTACAGTGAAAAAATATGCTAGACGTGCTCAATTGGGTGAAATTTTTGAATTAGATCGTGCTACTTTGAAATCGGATGGTGTTTTTCGTAGCAGCCCAAGGGGTTGGTTTACTTTTGGACATGCTTCGTTTGCTCTGCTCTTCTTTTTCGGGCACATTTGGCATGGTGCTAGAACCTTGTTCAGAGATGTTTTTGCTGGTATCGACCCAGATTTGGATGCTCAAGTAGAATTTGGAGCATTCCAAAAACTTGGAGATCCAACTACAAGAAGACAGGTAGTCTGATAGAACATTCTTTTGTTCCTTTTCTACTTTTTTTTTGTTGTGATTTGAATTTGACATAGGGAACCAGATAAATCTTGATTTGAATCATTCCATTTTGTTTTACTCTTGTTCTTTCTTTTTCTTTATCCGGGAGATGATCCCAAATAAACAGGTATGAAAGCTATAATTGTAAACCACGATCAAATCTATGGAAGCATTGGTTTATACATTCCTCTTAGTCTCGACTTTAGGAATCATTTTTTTCGCTATCTTTTTTAGAGAACCCCCTAAAGTTCCAACTAAAAAAAGGTGAAATGATTTTTCATTATCTCAATTGAAGTAATGAGCCCCCAATATTGAGATATTGGGGGCTCATTATTTCAACTAGTCCCCATGTTCTTCGAATGGATCTCTTAGTTGTTGAGAGGGTTGCCCAAAAGCAGTATATAAGGCATACCCAGTAAAACTTACAAGTAAACCAGATATAGAGATGGCAACTAGGGTTGCTGTTTCCATTATTATATAATTTCAAGACCACAATGGATCTATAGGATAAGATCCTTTATTTACAGCGGAGTGGTATACAAAGTCAACAGATCTCAATGAATAAAAAATAGGATTTATGGCTACACAAACCGTTGAAAGTAGTTCTAGATCTGGTCCAAGACGAACTGTTGTAGGGGATTTATTGAAACCATTGAATTCAGAATATGGTAAAGTAGCTCCGGGGTGGGGAACTACTCCTTTGATGGGTGTTGCAATGGCTCTATTTGCGATATTTCTATCTATTATTTTGGAGATTTATAATTCGTCCATTTTATTGGACGGAATTTCTATGAATTAGATTCACAAGAACCGACTAACTAGCTTTTCAATAGACAGTAAAGTGAAGAATTTGGATCTTTTATTTGTAGCCCATTCCATTTTTTTTGGTAGTTCGACCGCGAAATTTCTTTGTTTCTGTATTTCCGGAATATGAGTGTGTGACTTGTTATAATTGATCCTATTGATAGTACAGAACAAAAAATGGATCTGTCATCTTGATAGAGATGGTTTTACCCCGTCAGATATTTATTCTAGTATCTGGAGCACGGAATATAGAAAATAGGTTCTAAAGTATTAAAACTATGATTCATACTTCATATTTAGACCTCGCAACCGGACTTAAATAATTTTTCAAAGAGTTAGAAGAATAAATCAAAAGATTTTGATTCTTTCAAACTTCCGCCACTTATCTTTTTTTTTGATCAAAGGACAAACGTTTCTTTGGATTTTTTCATTATATCTATTCATTGAATAAGTGATGATCCAGCAGTTCTTACTCAGGGAATTTTTGGACTTCGATTAAAGGTTTTTTTTGAATCATCGTGGTTCTGGTATGAATCTGAGGTTTTTTTAATTGATTTCATATGGTCTTAACAAGAGAATTCCTATCAATAATAATAATAAATAAGACAGCAGTAAAATCGCATTACACACACAAATCAAAAAATGAAATAAATAATAGAATATTCAAGAGGCCTGTAAGTAAGGATCAAGATAAACAAGATAAATACGAGTGAGCCGACTTGATATTTTGGCATTATAACCACAAAGAATAGCTTTCGGATTTCTATTTTTTCTTATCTTCAGAGAAGATTGGAATCATAGGATTAAGTTAAAAAGTTTCAAACTTTCTATTACACATATCCATCCGTTTCCGTTACAACCAGTATTGGGGTATTTCTGTTTGAGCCGTACGAGATGAAATTCTCATATACGGTTCTCGGGGGGGGTTCCCTTGGTTCACCTATCTCAATAAAGTCTATGATTGGTTCGAAGAACGTCTTGAGATTCAGGCGATTGCCGATGATATAACTAGTAAATACGTTCCTCCTCATGTCAACATATTTTATTGTTTAGGGGGAATTACACTTACTTGTTTTTTAGTCCAAGTAGCTACGGGATTTGCTATGACTTTTTATTATCGTCCGACCGTTACTGAGGCTTTTGCTTCTGTTCAATATATAATGACTGAAGCAAACTTTGGTTGGTTAATCCGATCAGTTCATCGATGGTCGGCAAGTATGATGGTCTTAATGATGATCCTACACGTATTTCGTGTGTATCTCACCGGTGGTTTTAAAAAACCTCGCGAATTGACTTGGGTTACGGGTGTGATTTTGGCTGTATTGACCGCATCTTTTGGGGTAACTGGTTATTCCTTACCTTGGGACCAAATTGGTTATTGGGCTGTAAAAATTGTAACAGGTGTACCCGAAGCTATTCCTGGAATAGGGTCGTCTGTAGTAGAGTTATTACGCGGAAGTGCTAGTGTGGGACAATCTACCTTGACTCGTTTTTATAGTTTACATACTTTTGTATTACCTCTTCTTACTGCCGTATTTATGTTAATGCACTTTCTAATGATACGTAAGCAAGGCATTTCCGGTCCTTTATAGAGAATATGGATCATAGATATTTGTAATCAATCATTTATCATTGGGGGGAGGAACAATAGTATTTCATTGCTACAAATATGGATTATTTAAAAGAATAAGACATGTATTTGGATATTTCCCTTCAACTTAAAAAAAAAAATTGGATTATTTATTTTATTTGACATACATGAATAGTTGAAGGCAACTCTCCGAAGAAAAAATGGATTATGGGAGTGTGTGACTTGAGCTATTGATTGGGCCGCGCAGATATATGACTTTATCTTATCTGCCACATTTGAATTTACAATTAAATGTGTCTTTGTTTCAACCGCCGCGCAAGGCCCCTACAGAGGATAGGCCGGTTCGTTTGAAGAAAATCTTTTCTATGATCATACTCAATCATAGCCTGCATGAACAGGCTCCGTAAGATCCAGTAAAATAAGTGATGTGGTATAATCCAGATTATGTCTTATCTATTTCACTTAACTTACATAGTATGGAAATGCATTCATTTCCTATGCATTGACTCGATTTATGATACTATCGGAGTGAAACAAGTAGATCTAAAGAACAACAGGGGTTAGATTATATTAGTAACAAGTAAATACTTTGTATGTAAAAAGTCCCGAATTTTTTTTGGGGGGAACAATCGCAAGGTTTGAGATCACCCAGAAAGCACTATCAACTTTGAAAGCCTACTTGGGTATTGAGCATTTAATTAATAAGAACTGAATTTTTTTTTTTTCAATGGATAGTTGTAACTCCGGAAAAGAGAATCAGGTCTATTTTCTTATATAT